CGCTATTTAAACAACTATTCAGAGTTCCTAGAGCTCCCTGTAAGGCTTGTTGGAAAACTTGTTGTCGGACCTGATTAATTGCTCTTTGTTGTTCAAAATGAAGGGTTTCATTTTTGTAATTTTCTAATTGTTCCAAACTAGAAGAAGTAGCATTAATCAAATTGGCTTTTTCTCGTTCTATCTCAGAGTATCCGTTCATTCGATACTCATCTGCTTCCATTTCTACTTTCCGTAAACGAGCCCGGGCTCTTTCGAGCTGTTCAATGGCCCCTCTACGTAATTCTTCCGAATTTCGAATAGTACTTAAAATCCTCTGTTTTCGATTATCTAATAAATCATTTAATGAAAGTAGATTATCTTACCATTAATTTCACAACTTCCATGATCTCTTCCCGAACCAAACATGAATCTTTCGATTCATTTGGCTCTCACGCTCAATTTTTCATTTTATGGACATTCCCGTATCTTTTTTTAATATAATGAGCCTATCCTCTCTATTTCTGTTTGTATTCAAACATATCAAAACCGATACAAGAACAGAATATTAGGAGGACTCTTCCGACCAGACAAAAAATCTATAATTGTCAGCAAAGTTGTTTCTTTATTTGTTCTTTATTTCATTGAAAATAGATATTTCTATATTATAGAAATATAGAAAATTTGATTTCCTTTTTTATTCAAATCCAAAAATTCCCCCTTTTTATACATAACATAGGTTGCCGATTCGGCATTGGATAATATAATAAAGGGCAAGGCGCCCTTTCTTTATTCTAATAAATGGTTCAAATCATTTTATCGATATGAGTGTTCTATATCGGAAAAATTATCAACTATTCTTTTTTAAACCATTTCGTTATTAACGTAGTGGTAGAAAGAGTACCATGTTGTGCCCGGACTTCAAACAGTTTAGCTTTAACCATGTTAATGGTCTCACATTATTGGTTGGTTGATAGAGAATCAAAGTGAACTTACCAATGAATAACGAAATGCTATGGTTCTTACATATGATTTATTAATTTACTCAGAAGGAATTCGTCGAGATTATGCACTTTTTTCCTATTTATCCTATAAAAATGTTAAATATAGAATAACATAAATAAAGTGCAGTCGGTTAGATCCAACCTATTCGTGAAATATACAACTCGCACACACTCCCTTTCCAAAAAAAATCAATACACCAAGCACTACACTTAGATTTATTGGATTTGTTGCTAAAATATCGGTATTAAACCCGAAACTCCCGGCGGATGGCCAGTGGCCTAAGGAAACGAAAGAATCGGTTACATTTTTCATATGCTCTCCTCTTATAGATAGGACTAAGAAAGAACAGAGTTCTTTTTGTATGACTTGACTCGCCCTTTTTTTTATCGATTTCTTTTTCTTAATTTCCCTTTTTTTTTAATGTTAATGGGAGTAGATTAAATCTATTTATTGAATTTGAGATTGAGAATTTAAAAATTTCTTATTTTTTTTGAAGTATCCGATAAGATACTTATTAAGTTAGGTCCTGGGTCTCGTATCAATTGCAAAATATCTCCTTTGTGCAAACACTTCCTAAAAGAAAAAGAAAAATTCCATCGTACTAAACTAAGGACGGGAAGGAAGAAAGCGAGTGAATCCACAAATTCCTCATCCTCAAATCACTCCTTCCCGGGGTATTGTCGCAACAAATACATAATTGTAGGAATAAAGTATTGATATAATTCACAGAAGCAAATGGCAACGAGTTAATAAAATAAGAAAAAAGTGGGTAACGTACTTTTTTACATTTTCATTCTAGGATTAAATTAAACAAAAGGATTCGCAAATAAAAGCGCTAATGCCACGACCAGTCCATAAATTGTTAAAGCTTCCATAAAAGCTAGACTAAGTAATAAAGTACCTCGTATTTTTCCTTCTGCTTCTGGTTGTCTCGCAATACCTTCTACGGCTTGGCCTGCAGCAGTACCTTGACCAACTCCAGGTCCAATAGAAGCAAGCCCTACGGCCAATCCAGCAGCAATAACGGAAGCGGCAGAAATCAGTGGATTCATGATGATAGGTTCCTCGCACCAAAAAAAAATGGTTAATGATACAATCAACCAATGAATTATTACTTATTTGATTTGATCACAAAAATCTATTGAGTCGAAGTAACTAAAACTTCGAAGAAAATAAAAAAAAAAAATAATGAAATTAATATAGAAATATAGATAGAGATAACCCCTATATAACTAGTATATATCTAATATCACATATACATTTGTTTCTTTCATAACGTAAACCGCCCGCATTTTCTTTTTCTATTGAATCGGATTCTAGAAGAATTCTTCGAAAAATATACAGGGGCTGTGGCTGGCCTTATAAACATTCCATATATCTAGTGGTGACCCCCACTAACTCATCCGCCATTTCGTAATATCGTCTATCTTTCCTCCTACAACTCTAGTCGTATATATATATGTATTTATTTCTATATATGTTCCTCAACTAAGAACCAATCTTGAACTATGCATTGCCTCAATTGGGATAAGCTTAAAAATAAAGACTATTTCGAAAACTAATCAATGATGACCCTCCATGGATTCCCCTATATAAGCCGCGGCTAAAGTTGCAAAAATAAGAGCTTGAATACCGCTTGTAAATAATCCAAGAAACATGACAGGTATAGGAACTACTAAAGGTACTAAAGAAACAAGAACAACAACTACTAATTCATCAGCTAATATATTCCCGAAAAGTCGAAAACTAAGAGATAAAGGTTTTGTGAAATCTTCTAGTATGTTAATTGGTAAAAGTATTGGAGTTGGTTGAATGTATTTTCCGAAATAACCCAATCCTTTTTTGGTAAGACCCGCATAAAAATATGCTACTGACGTGAGTAAAGCTAAAGCAACAGTAGTATTTATATCATTTGTGGGGGCGGCTAGCTCCCCATGAGGTAACTGTATGATTTTCCAAGGTAAAAGGGCACCTGACCAATTCGAAACAAAAATAAATAGGAACATAGTTCCAATAAAGGGAACCCAAGGGCCATATTCTTCTCCAATCTGAGTTTTGCTCAAGTCTCGAATAAATTCAAGGACATATTCGAAGAAATTCTGACCGTCGGTCGGAATGGTTTGTGGATTCCGAACGGATATGATGACTGAACCTAATAAGATAGCAATTACGACCCAAGAAGTGATAAGTACTTGGGCATGAATTTGTAAACCTCCTATTTGCCAATATAAATGTTGGCCTACTTCTACACCTGATATATCGTATAACCCTTTGAGTGTTTTAATGGAACATGGTATAACATTCATATTGTCCTCTGACAGAAATCGAACTGAAAAAAAGAATTATTTTGATTCAACCATCTCTTTCTCGACTCATCTACTTTCATCATTAATCATATAGTTAGGATACCAAGAAATCACATAACATAATATCAATATCCCATTTTATCTCTTTTTAAAAATTAAAGACAAGAATAGTAACCGATCCAATAAATCAAAATAATTAACTAATCTAATTATTATTATTCTTAATCATAACATAATCAACGACTTCTTATATAGCTAGAACGGCCCTCACAAATTGCGGATACCAATTTGTTAAGAATCAATCGGATTGAAGCTATAGCGTCATCGTTGGCTGGAATCGAAATATCTGCGAGATCTGGGTCACAATTTGTATCGATTAAACAAATAGTCGGAATTCCCAAAATGACACATTCTCGAAGAGCTGTATATTCTTCTTGCTGATCAACGATTATTACAATATCGGGCAATTCAGTCATATATTTGATCCCGCCCAGATATGTTTGCAAAGTAGATAATTTTCTCTTCAACATTGCTGCATCTCTTTTAGAGAGACGGTTGAGTTTCCCCATCTTTTGTTCTGCTCTTAAGTCTCTGAACTTATGAAGTCTCGTTTCCGTAGTGGACCAATTCGTTAACATACCGCCGAGCCATTTTCTATTAACATAATGACATCGAGCCCTTATTGCAGCTGATGCTACTAAATCCGCTGCTTTATTTTTGGTACCAACAATTAAGAAGTTTTTTCCTCGACTTGCTGCATCAAAAACTAAATCGCAGGCTTCCGATAAAAAACGAGCAGTTCTAGTGAGATTTATAATATGAATACCTTTACGCTTTGCAGAGATGTAAGGGGCCATTCTAGGATTCCATTTCTTAGTACCATGACCAAAATGAACTCCTGCTTCCATCATCTCTTCCAAATGGATGTTCCAATATCTTCTTGTCATCTTTCCCACGCTTTCTTTTTTTTTTTTAACAAATAAACAAATAAATAATTGTTCCTACGGAACCTTCTGCCGGGATTGACCGTTGATACACAGCCCAAACCATTCATTTTTTTTTTATTACTTAAATTACTTAACTGAATTTCTTCATTTTATTTAGTACCCAATCAATAACTAGTAAAGTAAAAAGAAAAATATCTCCTTAAGAATTATGAATTCGCTTAAATGATTTTTCTGGTGTGTCATAGAAATTGCTTGGGGCGCAAGAACAAAAAAATTCTCTATGGTGTAACAAAATATCTCTCATTTCCAACTCGAATAGATTTTTCTTTTTTATTTCCAAATGAATGTCTTGCCTTGAACGGTGCACTAATTTTTTGAATCCAGTACCGACAGGGATAATCCCCCCCAAAACAACATTTTCTTTCAGACCCTTCAACCAATCAATACGACCCCGTAGAGCAGCTTTTGCCAAAACTCTAGCAGTTTCTTGAAAACTTGCTTCGGATATGAAACTTTGAGTATTCAGAGATGCCCTCGTTATTCCCAATAAAATTGCCCGATAACAGATTGCTTCGTCTAAAGCACGCCCTGCTCGTTCCGCTCGCAACAATCCAATTAGTTCTCCAGGTAAAAAAACATTAGACATTCCATCTTCTGAAACTAACACTTTTGATGTTACTTGCCGTACAATAATCTCTATATGTCTATTATGGATCTGTACCCCCTGGGATCGATAAACCTTTTGGATCTTATTAACCAAAGAGATACGACTTTGGACTATGGTTAGCTCAGCTCCAATTAAGAATCCCCAAGGAATTCCAAGAACTCTTGGTATACGCTCGTTCCAACCTTCAACTCTCCTTTCAAGGTTCATCGATATTGAACCAATCGAGCGCACTTCTAAGATTTGTTCCACTTTTGGAAGACCTTGCGTTATGTCACCAGATCGGGATTTTTCATATATAAATGTAACTAATGTATCTCCTTCAGAAAGGGTTTCTCCATAATGTCCATGAACAGTCGCTCCTGGAGTGGCCAAATAAGGCTTAGCTGATCTTATAATTAAAGAGTCAACATGAACAATTATAATTTGACCAGATTTTTTTATGTGTGGTCCATATTTAAATATGGATATATTTTCACAAATAAATTGTCCAATGCTAATTATTGTGGATGTCTCTTCACAATAATTGTAATGTAGAAAGCACCAATTCAAATGGGATGGATTCAAAATGATGTTATTCCATGGACTGGGATTATAAATCCTCCTATTTTCATCTATTAAACAGTATTTAAGTACTTCAAGTACTTGGAAAGTCTGTTTAAAATTGTCAAGTAGCCAATATTTGTTTAACAAGATCTGATTATGAGTTATTAAATGGTAAGATGAATAAAAGTTCACTATTTTAGGTACTATTGTACCTAAGGGGCCCAACAAACCCCTAATTGGAGTTATGGGATTCGATTCTTTTGCCACATTGTTATATTTCGAACCGTTGAATGGACCAACTCGAAAACAATTGAATGATGACAAAATTCTCAAAGATTGGCCTTCCTTATTTCGATTCAACAACGTACCAATAGTTCCTTGATGCTGGGTAACTAATGGAATCTTCACTTTGGAATAAAAAGGATTGATATTGGTGCGATCTAATCCATTATCAGGAATCAATCCCGAACCTGCCGTATCGTATCTTTTTCCGGTATATGAAATAGTAGACTTGACTAATTCAATTCTTATGAAATCACGAATCAGATCATTTGCCCTTACTTCAACAAAGGAAGCATGAACCTCTTCCATAGAACCGTTTTTTTCTTGGTCCCAATTCAATACTAAGCAAGTCCGAACTAATTGAATACTTGTGTGATAAATTCCTCGAATTGACTTTCCATTTCCATAAAGGATATAATTGACAACTCTAAGCTGGACATTTTCTTTTTCCTGCAAGAGATCTTGAGGGAAAAGTTTTGCTAAATTTATCCCATCAGCTATTTCATATGTAACTACGGGTCGAACCAAAACAAAATACTTTTTTTTGATAGGTGTGATCCGTTGGACATAGATCCCCTTTTTCGATTTTGTTTTTGATTCCTTAGAATTTTTTTTTTCCGTTCCTGGTGGTATCAAAATGCCACTGTGTCTGGATATCTTATCTGTCTCTCCGGGAAAATGAATATCTCCAGAAAAGATTTTCAGTTCAATACTTTTTTTTTTTCTCTCCACTCGGACTAATCCACCTACTCGGCTTCTTGTATTTGTATTTAAAGCGAGTTGTGTATCTACTCCAATGATACTATTGTTCCGGACCATTATAGACGAAGATCCGGGTAAGATATGCACCTCTTCGGGAATAAAAAAAAACCGATCCACTTTCATTTGGTATTTCGGACTCAATTCTTTTGCTCCTCGATACTCAATCAAATCTTCTTTTTTTACTATTGAATCCACCTCCGCGGTCCCATATTTAGTAATTCCCGAACTCTTTCTTCTGTATCGTGGATCATCAAAATAAGCAAGAATACTATTTCTACGTAAAATACCATTTATGGGTATTTCAATCGAAATACCAAAAGAGGGTATTAATTCTTTCTCTCGTTCTTGATCGTATTGTAATGGGATGAGAAATCTATTTCTTCGTCTTTTCGCCAAGAAATCAGAATTCTCTTGGAGAATCGAAGGGTATATGAAATTCCAATGACCATTGGATATAATTCGATCAAGTCTTGAATAATCAAGAATTTCCCTATCTTTTTTACGAGTACCAGAAGGATCCAACAATTTATGTCTTACTCGATCCTTAGTGATTGAGAGGTCAGAGCTATATCTTTCGTCGACAGAAAAAGAATGAACATTCATTTGATCTTGATCCTTGTGAAGCGAAAAAGACACTATACTGGATCTGCACGGACACCCCGCTAATATCCATAAATGACTTGTTTTTGGTAATAGATGAACATTACTATATGTATATTCAGGTGCGTGGTAGACATCAGTACTCCAGTGCATTTCTCCCTCTGATTCAGAATAAATATGTTTTCGAACCCTCTCTTTAAAATGAAAAGTAGACGTTCCGGCACGAATCTCGGCAATCACTTGTTCAGATTCTACATATTGATCATTTTGAACTAAAATCAAACTTTTTGGTGGAATATTCACACTATGTATAATATCCCGACTATCAATAGTTACATACAAGTCTATAGAACATAGAAAAGCAGGATGCCCATGACGGGTACGTGTGGGATGAACCAAATACTCATTGAAC